TAAATGAAGAAAATAATATTTCCATTTATTAATCAGAATAGGCGTATTATTTGAAGAAATAATTGACTTTCCTTGATATCTAACATAATGCATAAAGGGATCTTTGCATAACTCCAAGATGTCCTGAAATTCATATTCATTATGAATAAATACTTTGGCAAGATTTTTTATTTTTCTAAAGAAATATATTCGTTGAAAAAAGAATCCAGAAAATGTTGAACGTAAATGAAAAGATTGATTACGAAGAAAAAAAAAGATGGATTCGTATTCACATATATGAATATTATATAGGAACAAGAAGAATCTTGGATTGGTTTTTTTCAAAAACCAATTCTTTGGAAGAATAAACCTATTCCAATTACGATACTCATAGAGAAAGAAACGTAAGAAATGCAAAGAAGAGGCATCCTTCAACCAGTAACGTAGGGTTTGCACCACGATCTCTAGGTGAATGTGATAGGGTATTAGTACATTTGACACAGAATCTAAATGCGACAATTTGTCCTCTAAAAAAGAAAATATTGAATGAATTGATCGTAAATTACGAAATTGATCTACCTCTTTCCTTTCTAAGGAAAATCGAAATCGAAAAGAAAATAGAATTTCCACAGTGACTGCAAATGCCTCGCATAGAATTTGCGAATACAAATTCTTGTTGTAAGCAAAAAACTTATTTTGTCTAGAATCAGTATCCAAAATAATCAAAGGATTCTGTTGATACATTCGAATAATTAAACGTTTAACAATTATTGAACTAATTCTTTTATCATAACCCACATTTTCTACCGAAATAGATCTAATTGATCTCTTTAAAACATGATGAGCAAGTGTATAAATATACTCCTGAAAAAGGAGTGGGTATAGGAAGTTATGTTGCCAAGATCTATTTAGGTCTAAATATCCTTGAAATTGATCCATTGGAAATTGGATTTGAATCAAAAGAAACAGAAAGTAGTACATTTATTGATTATGAAACGATACATAGTGCGATGCAGTCAAAACAAAGCGTTATAGTAAAAAAATACTAGATATCTCGTAGACAGGTAGACTCATCAACAGACTCTCTATTCTCTCTTTCAATCTAAGTAGTTTATATTTGTTTCTAGGATAACAAAACAAGATAGGTTAGAAATCCTTTATTTTTCAAACCAATCGCTCTTTTGATTTTTGAAAATCAAAAATATTTATCAATATGCTGCTTCTTCTACACATTTATGTAGAACCTAGAATAGGACATAACTAATAATTAGGACTTATTTGATTAATAAAAACGAAAATAGATAAGATACGCTAATCATGCACTCAAGGAGAATTCTTACCCCGTACTGGGCACTCATATATTTTTAACGTCTAATTAGATCGGGTAATCATTCAAATTTAGAACAAAAGCTCGTTGCTCTTTTTTTTTCCTTATAAAAACTTAATTGAAGTCGGAAAACTCTATCCATTTATTCATTCGACCACATTCTGATTCTGAATTCATTTCATTTTTTCGCACTCCCAATTCAAATAAGTTTTAGAACCGATCCAGTTAAAGTAAAACTGAAACATTCTCAGAATTCGCTATTCATACGACATGCTGTTTTTTCCAGTCATTCCTTGAAGGATCAGTCGTGGTCTTACAAGGGCTACCAAAGGTATGAATGAATCCCTTACTTCATTGAAGTGTGTAAAAGATGCTAGCCGCACTTAAAAGCCGAGTACTCTACCGTTGAGTTAGCAACCCGAAGAACAAAAAATTGTTAATGTTTGGTTGGATAAAAAACTAAAAAAACTAAAGAGATAAAATTGAACAACACAATCAAAACATCAAACTAGCAAAAAATCCATCGAAAATTTTCAATTCTGAAATTCATAATAATTTCAGAAATTACCATTTATTTAAGAATCAAAATAAGAGTCAAAAAAGAGAATATTTTTCAGATAAAAATCAAAATAAAAGAAATCAAAAATCTAGTCAAAATCTTTTGACTGAAGCCAAGTAAAAAACAAACCGAGTAAATGGATCCGTTTATCCACGATCGAATTATATTTGATCAATAGACTCTTGTCAATATATAAAAAAGAAGACACGGTAAAAAAAAAAGTGTTAAGAAACAAAAAGAGGGAGGGAGAGGGGGATCCACTAGAAAAAAGTTATAAAACTAAGTAAAAAGTTCCCCCTTCTCCTTTTTTTTATTAATTGACTTTCTTACGAAATTCGTAAAAAACCCCCGCACTTTTGAAAATATCAAAAAGAGTTCCTGTAGGTTGAGCACCTTTTTCAAGAAAATATAAAATAGAAGGAATATTTAAATAGGTTTGACTGTTTATAGGATCATAAAAACCCATTTTACACAGATCTTTTCCTTCTCTTCGGGATCGAACATCGATTGCAACAATTTGATAAACAGCTCATTGGGATAGATGTAGACGAACTCTAACTCCCCCCAGAAACGTATACGAAGTTTTCACCTCGTACGGCTCGAGAAATTGAAGTGATATCTATATATACAAGGTCAAATAGATCCATAAAGAAATTAGACTAATATTAAGAGATATTATAAAATAATAATATTATTTGATTATATCTCTTTTTTTATATCAATAGAAAAAAAAAATACACATTTTTCTTCTCATAACTCAAGTTGAATAACTATGAAATAGTTAAAAAGAAAATCGGAAAAGACTATTCATTTCATTTTTTTTTTTGAGTAGTCTCTAATCCATCTTTTTTTGTCCCCATTAAAAAAAAATCGATTTTGACTCTTCGTTCTTAATCTAGTTGTCGCGACAATAAAAAGAGGGGATTTTCTTGTTCCAAGATACTTTATCTTTACCGTGAATCATTGGGTTTAGACATTACTTCGGTGACTCAAAATCGTTTGAAAATGGCAGCAACATGCCCATTTTTATGCTTTTTTTTCTATAAAAGATTCGAGTATCACACGTAAAAAAATTACTATACTTACGAAGTTGTTCAAACTTATTAATTAGCACTAACCCTAGATTCCTTGCCTCTGAGAAAAAAATCAATAGTTTCGACTCGAGCTACATCACGTACTATCTTACACTACAATCCAAAAAAAACCAAGGTCTGGTGTAAGAGAACAAAAGATATCGAGCCAAGAGCACATTTATAATTCAAATGGTGGATATAAGAATCCACAGACGATCATGTCTGTCAAGCCGCACGTTGCTTTCTACCACATCGTTTTAAACGAAGTTTTACCATAACATTCCTCCGGGTTTGAACTGATATGTAATTGATTCAATTATGGAATCACGAATAGTCATTTGTTCGTTCGTTACAGTTGTTCCATAGGAATGCATATTTTTTTTGATTTTTTTGATTTTTTTCAATTTCTATGAATGACTGCTTTTTTTACGAAGTTGTAGCAAGAATCAAATTTCATACCAATTTTTCTTTTTTCATTTTTTTTTTTTATTGAAAAAACTGCAATATGCTATTTTTGATTTTCTTTCTAAAAAAAAAGATCAATTTCTCAATCCGAAATCGAAATAGAAAGATTATCAAATCGAATATTAGGAATTGATAGGAATTGATAAATTTTTGTTATGGAATCCACATTCCATCTTCAGAGGATCAAATACTTATAAAAAAAAAATTCAATTATCAATTAATTAAATAGAACTAGTTCTTTAATAACAATTGAAAAAATACCCACCATTTCGATAGAATCAAACTAATGATCAAATAGCCTCATCAAAATCAGCCATCCTCAAATTCAACCTCATTAATTACAAAAATATAGACTGAAAAAAGGAAAGTCTCCTAGTCTTTTCGTTCATACTGAAAAAGCAAATAAGCAAAAATTCATGATTTTCTTTTACGAGTAGTTTGGACTGACTGAGCGAGTTAAATAACGCTTAGTTAAATAAACTCAAAATGTGAATCAAATATAATTCTAATATCGGATCTATGAATTACTTATTATTCCATACATTTCGATGCATTTGAAATTCTATTTTTTCATTTTTATCAAATACTTAAAAATGAGGTTCAAAGAAAATACATAATGTATAACATTTTTTTCTTACCAACTTATTCTATTCATTTCATCTGCTTAATTTCATAAAATTTCTATTAGACCGGGTATTGAAATGAGTCTGTTCGATTATTAATTGTTATGATAGTTATATGAGAGGTTAAGGCTTTTCAAACTAACGAATTTCTTTTAGCTTAAGCAATAATAATATTAACTACTCTACTCTAAGAGTAGAGATCGAATGAAGGGAGGGAGGCGGGGGGGTTCAATCTCTTGTTAATTTGTTTAAGATTGATTTTCAATTCTTGAAATCTATAGTTCCTATGTTATCCAAATGACAACTTGATTCCGATCCATTTATGAAAATCTTTCGTTATTCTCAAAATATCTATATTCTTTCTAGATATAAAATAAAAAGAGGTATTCCCTGGGACGAAAGGATTCGAACCTCCGAATAGCGGGACCAAAACCCGTTGCCTTACCACTTGGCCACGCCCCATTTCTCTTTCTGTTCAATCAATACTAATAAACAGTAGTATTAATACTGGTTGTTCGTCAATTCCAATCAAAATCAATTGTTTCTAGGATTTTGCACGTGGAACTAGAGGGAAAAATGAATTTATTGATCATTAGATAGAATTTCATTAAACTATTGTCTAAAATACGATTTCTTCTATTCTCTTTTATTTTGAAAATCGAACGGTTTTGAATTGGGTGAGTTTTCAAAAAAGTCTTTTTTTTTAGTTTTCTTTTTCTGTTTTAACGGATATCCAATAAAACTCAATCAAAATTAAATTATCTCCAAGTTCAATACAGGAAAAAATGTTTATTATGCTTAACATCTTTAGTTTGATCTACTCCTGTTTTCATTTCAACCTTTATTGGAATTCAAGTAGTTTTTTAGTAGTCAAATTGCCAGAGGCCTACGCTTTTTTGAATCCTATCGTAGATATTATGCCAGTAATACCCCTTCTGTTTTTTCTATTAGCCTTTGTTTGGCAAGCTGCTGTAAGTTTTCGATAAGATGTTGAGTAATGTACTAGACATTATTTATCCGAGAAAGAAAATGCTAATAATTATTCGATAAACTTGAGAATATGAACCCTCGGTTCAAACAATTGAGAATTGGGATTCTTTTATCATTCTGATTCGTTTTAGAAACTTTGCTTTTGAATTTATTTCATTCTTTGATTTAGTGAAACCCCTTTTGAGCCCCCCAATAGGAGGTAGGAAAGAATTGATTTTTGAAATCAAAAATACGACTTTTATTGAAAATACATTTTTTTGAGTTCTTTTTCTAGAAACCGTTTCGTTTATTAGTGTCGAAATAGGATATGTGGTAGAAAAAAGGATAATCTATTCTCTCTCTTTTTTTTTTTCAAAAAATAATGACTTGGAGATTGTGTAATGCTTACTCTCAAACTCTTTGTTTACACAGTAGTGATATTCTTTGTTTCTCTCTTTATCTTTGGATTCCTATCTAATGATCCAGGACGTAATCCCGGGCGTGACGAATAAAAAAAGGCCTTTATTGTATTGTACGTTTTTGAATTTCAAGAAAAGATCAAATATCAATTCATCAACAAAAACGGAAAGAGAGGGATTCGAACCCTCGGTACGAAAAACTCATACAACGGATTAGCAATCCGACGCTTTAGTCCACTCAGCCATCTCTCCCAATTTTGAATCTTACTTTCCAAAATTCAGATATAAAAAAAAACTCCTCTCTTTCCTTATTTCTCGTTATTTTTATTAAAATTAGACTTTATTAAAAATTCAAATTCGATTTTCGATTAGAATTCTATTCATATTAGTATAGAATCCATTAGAAATATATATATATTGAAAAAAAAAGGAAAGGGGTCGAAAGATTTCTTTCAAAAAAAAGAAAGAAAATAAACAATATATTTCGACAGAAGAAATATTGTTTATTTTCTTTCTTTTTTTGTGCCAAATCATATATATATTACAAAAAAATGTTTAAAAAAATTCTTTTTATTGAATGACAATATAAGGACAATTTTGATTCTATGATATAGAATCATAGTTTCATTTTTTTCTTTATTCTTCTATTGAATTATTGACTTCTATTTTATTTCCTGATTTATTATTATTTATTATATAATAATAATTATTATTAATTAGAATCGAATTAATAATCTAATTCGAATATTACTAATATTCTTTCTTTTTTCTTCCCCCCACTCTTAGTGGTACTGTACTGAAACAAACTTGTTATTGAGTTATTAATAATTAGGAGTCCTGTTTAACTAATTTATTGAAATAACCCCGATTAGGTCTAATAAAAAAACTAAAACACACCCATGCTATCATTTTCATTATTATCTTAGGATTCTATCCCTTATTCTGATTCTGATTACGTCCGATTCCCTTTTTATTCGACAAAAGATTTATTTATACACAATAATGGCATTGCAGCGGGTATAGTTTAGTGGTAAAAGTGTGATTCGTTTTAGTAATCCCTTTTTGAGTTAAGGGGTCCCCCGGATTTGCTTCATATTCCGAACAAAAACTTTTTTTCTTAAAAGGATTGAATCCTTTCCTTTACCTATCAATTCAATAAGAAGGAGTCGGGGAAGAATCTAAATTCTCGTGATTTGAGTCCAAGGTTCAAATTTTTTATAAATTTTGAAAATTGGATTCTAAAATAGCGAAACACAATTTGTTTTATTGGATCAAGACTCCCACTAACTATGCGTATGGATAAAGGATCCATGGATAAAGATAGAAAAGTGTAGTTCGAATCGTAACTAAATCTTCAATCTTTCCCTATTATAGAAATAGAAAGAAGAAAGATTAAAGCAAAATAGCTATTCTATTAAATAAGGATGTCCTTAGTTTCCGAAGGACATTAATCTTTTTTTAGCTCGGTAGAAAGGAAAAAACTTTTCCTAAGGATTCTATTACATCAAATAGAAATAGAGAACGAAGTAACTAAGAGAATATCGTTAGAATACCCTATTCTATTTTCTATATTCTAGAGGGGGTCGTCTAGAAAGCCGAATCTCTTTGAATGCATTCAAAGAGACAGCTGACATAGATGTTATGGTTCAACAATTTTTTGATTTCATTCAGGTCTTATTTCAATCTTGATATTTATTCATACATCCATAAAGGAGCCGAATAAAATCAACGTTTCATGTTCGGTTTTGAATTAGAGACGTTAACAATAATGGATCAACGTCTACTATAACCCCTAGCCTTCCAAGCTAACGATGCGGGTTCGATTCCCGCTACCCGCTCTATTCTTTTGATATAGTATTCTATATCAAAAGAATATTCTAATATTCAATACCATTAATCCTATATTCTATCATAATCGAATATTTTTCTATTATGAGTGTATCTTTAAGATTGAATATAGAATTACGTAGATTCTACCCCCCTAGATAGCATCTTTTTCAGAACACCGAACAAGAAGTAAAAAAGCAACAAATGTGAAAAAAAAAGCGTCCATTGTCTAATGGATAGGACATAGGTCTTCTAAACC